AATAAGAAGGACGAAATCACGCTCTGTAGGATTTGAACCTACGACATCGGGTTTTGGAGACCCACGTTCTACCGAACTGAACTAAGAGCGCTTTCTTATCAGAAAAGATAAGACTGTAAAGAAACTTTTTTAACCCCAATACGTTTTTTGAATGAAAGATTATATATGTCCAATTTGAATCGATCTCAATTAATCCCTCGTTACTGCTCAACAGAGAAGTAATAGGTAGGGATGACAGGATTTGAACCCGTGACATTTTGTACCCAAAACAAACGCGCTACCAAGCTGCGCTACACCCCTTCAATTGGTCTACAGTGTCATTGTAGAGAATTCCTGTCTTGTTTTCCACACCGTTACCCTTACTTCCTTCATTGATATATACAATTTATATGGGCATTTCGTCTTTTTGGTCTCATTTAACATATAATAATTTAACATATAATAATAGTAAAAGGCTTATATACATATGAAATACGGAACGGAACCCGTCCTAAAAAAGTCTTTTTCGGGAATACTCGGGAAGAAGGGGACTTTTTTATGTTTTAAGAAAAAGAAAATCTTATTCACCGGATCGTTGTACATTTCAATTTGAATTAGGGATTTCGTGTACAACTCCAAGCGGTCCTTAACTGCATATGCATCTGATCATATATGTATTACCATTATATATTACAATATTACAATAAAAGAAGGAGGTTTTTCAATGCGAGATCTAAAAACATATCTCTCCGTGGCACCGGTATTAAGTACTCTATGGTTCGGGTCTTTAGCGGGTCTATTGATAGAGATTAATCGTTTTTTCCCAGATGCGTTGACATTCCCCTTTTTTTGATTCTAGTTATTGACACGGTAACGAATAACGAAGATTAGAGATACAATTAAATATCTGTGACTAGTCTTTCCGCCCCCCCTTTTTTCTCTTTTTTCCTTTTTCTTTTTAGAATAAGGGAGGAAAGAGAAAAAAAAAAAAAAACAAAAAAGAAAAAGCGGATTCAACAGCCGCGAGACTTGGGTTCAAGTTTGAATTAAATAGGGATGGAGGTAGAATAAGAATAAACAATGCGGGGGGTCTAGGTCTAAGGCAAAGACTCTTATACAAGATATTAAAATGTAAATGAAATGCTGTACTGCGATTTGAAATTTTGAAATATAGTAGTTTAGAAATCATTGTATATTATTTACTATATTTATATTGATTGCAGCGAAGTCTTTCATAATTGGATTTCAAGTTAGTAACTTCTATTTTTTTATTCCTTTCTTCTTCTTTGTTTCGAGTCGAAAATAGAAGAGTTGAGTAAATCAAAAATCCAAAGGAGGTTCATGGCCAAGGGGAAAGACGTCCGAATAACGGTTATTTTGGAATGTACCAATTGTATTCGAAACGGTGTTAATAAGGTATCAACGGGCATTTCCAGATATATTACTCAAAAGAACCGGCACAATACGCCTAATCGATTGGAATTGAGAAAATTCTGTCCATATTGTTACAAACATACGATTCATGGGGAGATAAAGAAATAGATCGAATCGAGCACCTGCATGTAACCCTTCCAAGGAAAGGGTATTCTATATATAACTATATAACATATTTAAATATAAACATATAAACAAATCAAATCCTATTTCTTTATTCTAATTCATTTTAGATCCGACCGAAATAGGATTTTCGGGATAAGGAATAAACTAAACAAACCATGGATAAATCCAAGCGACCCTTTCTTAAATCCAAGCGATCTTTTCGTAGGCGTTTGCCCCCGATACAATCGGGGGATCGAATTGATTATAGAAACATGAGTTTAATTAGTCGATTTATTAGCGAACAAGGAAAAATATTATCTAGACGGGTGAATAGATTGACCTTGAAACAACAACGATTAATTACTATTGCTATAAAACAAGCTCGTATTTTATCTTTGTTACCTTTTCTTAATAATGAGAAACAGTTTGAAAGAACCGAGTCGACGGCTAAAACTGCTGGTATTAGAGCCAGAAATAAATAGGCTTACTCTTTCTTCACTTGAATCAAAATTCCAATCCGAACTCAAACGCAGATTGATGTTTTATTCGAAAAATATGAAAATCTAGATTTGATTATCGTGTCGTAAGAAAAAAAAAGAGTCGGGAAAAAAATTTATTGAATGTATTCATTCATTTTTACTACTTTAGTTTAGCATTAGTATATTTTATCATATTAATTTTGACTCTACCCTCCCGGAGTTCATTCTCCGGGGAACTCCGTTTAAATAATTCCGGCGGATTCTTTCCAATCTACTTCTTTTATGATCTCATCGGAAATCATATAAAGACAATTTTTATTTGATATAGCTATTTGTGCAAGTATTTTACGATTAAGAAGCAACTGTTTCTTATACAGATCGCGTATTAATCTACTATAACTATAGGATACCCCCCTTTCACGAATTACTGCGTTTATTCGAGTGATCCACAAACGACGAAAATTTCTCTTTTGCCTATCCCTATCTCGATGAGACGAAACCAAAACTCTTATTTTCTGTTGAATAATTGTTCGAGTAAGTCTTGAATGAGCCCCTTGAAAGCTTGAGGCAAATAAACGCATTTTTGTTCTACGTCTCCGAGCTACATATCCCCGTCTAATTCTGGTCATTGAATAGATGAAACTTTGACGAATAACTAATAGATTTCCTTTCTTTCAGTTATTCTTTTTCCCTTTCCTAGTCTATTAATAACAAAGCTTTTTTTCCAATGTATAAACTCAAAATTCCAATGGCCTTGGCTACTATAACCTTCCCGACCACTATTTTTTTTCTAGACATTTCACTTCGAAATAAGAAATCGTATTCTACTAGGTATCAAAATATAGTCAATAAAAATATAGTCAATATATATATATAAATGGATAAAGAAATAGTGGATTCCATCGTTTCTATGCTTACTTCTTAAACGGTGAGGTCTTCTCTATACACCGGAGCCTTTACTTCATTTAATCAAAGTTTTTGGTAACTTGTATAGTTCACATTCTTTGGCTCTACCCATGAATTATCCAGTAATAGTTCTTTCACGACGAGATCTACTTATACAGTAACGGTATTTAATTATGAAAGTTGGCTGGGTAGCTAACCCTGTTAGTCCGTTCTTGCAAGAGGGGACCTAATCTTTCTGTTTTTTAAGTAAGATTTCCTCCGCTTAATGGATAACCATTTGCTACTAATGGAGAATTTCTTCTCATCTTAAATTGAGGTGATTGGATTTGTACCAATGGAAACCATAAATTTCATACACAATAGACTGAATAGATTTTTTGTAGATATTGAATGGAGTTCTTTTTCTATTCTATCCTATTCGCCGGTACTGATGATTGATACTGGAAAAAGTTTTCTTTCTTTTGTTTTGTACCAACTCATGATCTGGACGAGTCGCACATACACCCTAGTACATGTTCCTCGACGCTGAGGGCATCCCCGAAGAGCGGGAGATTTTGTGACATTTCTGATTGGCTGTCTTGTATTTCTAATAAGTTGTTTAATAGTTGGCATGTTGAATCATATAAATAATTAAATAATGGGCTGGTTTAGATCAATCCTAACCGGATAATTACGAATTACTTCTATTTATTAAATTATTAAATTCGGCAAAAAGAGAAAATATGAAATCGCGGATTTACGCGAAATCGGGGCTTTTTTCACTCAACCGCTACAAGATCAATAATTCCATAAGCTTGGGCTTCTGTTGCTGACATAAAAACATCTCTTTCCATGTCTTCCGAGACAACCCATAAGGGTTTGCCCGTTCTTTGTACATAAACCCTTGTGAGGGTTTCACGCAGTTTCAGCAGTTCTTCCGCTTCCAGGATAAATTCTCCCGTTTGTGCCTCATAAAAAGAACTAGCAGGTTGATGGATCATTACCCTGATGGTATAACATAATAACATAAAAAGGCTTCCTTTATTTCGCATGATGAAGAGAAAAGAAAGATTAAAGAATAACAAGAAAAAAGATAGAATTGAACAACCGTACAGGCATCCTTTGTGCATACGGCTCTATAATAAAATTGACCTTTACCTTCCAAGAGAAAAATAGGATCTATCAGATCCCGATCGGTAAATGATCAAATTACCATCCTTCCCTTCGGAGGAGTTCAAAAATACTATGATGGCTCCGTTGCTTTATCTATTTTTTTGTTTGTCTTCGATTCAGCAATCCCAAAGTTTCTTTTTATCTGATCAAATAAGGAAAAAAGAATTTTTTTTTTCGCACTCTTTCAGAACATAAATATTATTAAGAGTCCCCTGGTGTGAAAATAAAAAAGTTTGTGACGCTGAACTGGAATCCCCGATAGAAAAAATAGGAAATACCCCCTTATCTCATACTACTCTCTCGATACATAATCTAATGTTTTGAAAAAACAATCAATAATTTTTTCTATCGAATTCAAAGTGCCATGCTATTATTACTTAATATTCATATGGCGAAGGCATAGTCTTCTTTTTCTTGCAAACAAAAACCTCATTGGCGCCAAGCGTGAGGGAATGCTAGACGTTTGGTAATTTCTCCTCCGACCAAGATAAAAGATCCCATTGAAGCGGCTAATCCCATGCATATTGTATGTACATCTGGTCGCACAAATTGCATAGTATCATAAATAGCGACTCCAGGGATTACCCATCCGCCAGGAGAGTTTATAAACAAATACAGATCTTTGGTATCATCCTCGATACTAAGATATACCATAAGACCAATAAGTTGATTCGAGATCTCACTATCAACCTCCTGGCCTAAAAAAAGTAATCTTTCTCGATAAAGTCGGTTGATTAGGGTAAATTTGTATCCCTTAAGAACCGTACAGGCGCCTTTTGACGCATACGGTTCAACAAAAAAATTGCGAAAAAGAATCAATGTGCAGATTCCAATCCTCTTTCTTTTTTCATAGAAGGCTCTTTCTGACTTCTAACGAAAGGGCTTTTTTTCGATTTTTCAAAAAAAGACGAGTTTTTACTCCTTTCCTTATAATATAAAAATTCA